ATCAATGAACCTACAAAATCCTTCAAATTGTATCTGATTCAACCCGGGTATTGTAGACATTCCCGCATTTCCGTCACCGAGCATTTTGAATTTCCCATTTATCAAAAAATCCCATTCTTTTCTCATTCTGCATTGAATCATATGAATCGATCTAGCAATGATGGAATTTCGATTCTGTTTACTGAATCACATGAAATTTTACCCAACTCCATATATATGGAATGTATGAAATACGTATGAACGGAGGAAAAAAGATGATTTTGGACTTAATTTTAGACTTAGTTAAATTGGAATTTCTAAGAGACAGATCCAAACGGAAAGGAATTGATAAATTCCACTTAGAATTATGGAGTTTTTTTATTTTGTCTAGAATAGAAAATTCACTTTATACCATTATTATGATATTACATATTCCAATCCGATTGGATATCAGAAAAATAAATGGATTCGGGATTTGATCCATTCACGGAGATAAAGACATAATAATCAGAAACAATATAACAATAGAAAGTTAATTTTTTGAGTACTTAACTCTTTCGTGAATTCCATTGTTCCAAAAATGATTTGCAGAGAACTCCTTTTTCTTTTTTTCGTAGAATTTTTATTTTTAGAATACGATTGAAGTGCATAAGAAGGCTTGTATTTATTAAACCCGCGCTGCTATAGCTATCTATCCATACATCGCTCTCCTTTATTGCATACTTCTACTCGGGACAGCACATGTCGTACTCTATCAAAAATCAAAATTTCTATTTTCTCTTCAATCTAATCAATCTAAATTGCAGTACGACAAGTGTCCGCCAATTCCCTATAAACGGGCATCATACACAAATAATATACCCCATAAGCTAACTGTGGAACACAACTTATGTTTGGGGTTTACATATACTAATAATTGACATTATAATTGAAATTGAGTTGAGAAGGTTTTTTTTTTTCAATAAAAAAATCAAGACTGATTAGTTATATATCAATTTTGATTTTCTTATATCATTTATCATTAGGGAAAGACAATTTGAGATGTAAATCCAAGAGTGGTTCATGAATTTACAGTCATATAGTTAATGGTTCCAATTTGTTCTGAATTTTGGCTTTTGTAACTGAAAAAAATTCCCATTTGGTTTTTTAATAGAAAAGAGAGGTATTTAGATATTGGGTGTTTTGAGATACTATAAAATTAATTGAAGGGAAGGAGCCGGCCCCCCCCAAAAAAACAAATAACAAATAAAGGGGAATATTTTCATCTATTTGGTATCGTTTTGGCGGCATGGCCGAGCGGTAAGGTGGGGGACTGCAAATCCTTTTTCCCCAGTTCAAATCTGGGTGTCGCCTGATTAACAAAAGACAAGACTCGAAATCCCTTATTCTTTATTCTCCTTTGCTGTTATAACTCGCCGAATTTTTCCCAGCAAAACACACGTAGTCTTGAGACTTTCTTGATTGGAAACAGCTGGGGGTTCCCTTCTTTAAATTAAAGTGCCGTAACTCGTTGTATTTAGGATTCAAGGAAAGATTATAGTAGTGGAAGGGCTATCATATCAAATAAAGAGTTACCGATTTTTTTCCATTACTAATGTCGTGTCTACTGGTCGGGTCTTGAATTAGATTGGATGGATAATCGGCTTTTTTCTTTTACTTAATGATAATGAAGGACAAGAAAAATAAAGAATAGGTATCAGTATTCCTACATATATATATTAGTAGCATTCCCTTTGATACTTCAAAAGAAAAGCGTAACTGCAGTTTAATTTTTCATATTTATTGGAGTCTTTCATCAAGGGTGTTGGGTCAGAACCCCCTTTTGACTCTGCACCAGTGATTCCACTATTATTAATAAACACTAATGGAATAATTCCTTCATATTCAGAGAGATAGGGGACATAATTCACATGGATATAGTAAGTCTCGCTTGGGCTGCGTTAATGGTAGTCTTTACATTTTCCCTTTCACTCGTAATATGGGGAAGGAGTGGACTCTAGAGATACTACGAATTGAGTTGGGGAATCAAATTGTATCACTTTTTTACAGATTTTTTATAGATCGTTTTGCAAAGCATAAATAATCTTTATTAATTATTTAATATATTGAATTCATTAATTTAATTCAATTTCGAATTAAAAAATTGAATTAATAAAAGTATCTTCATTCCGAAATTGTATTGGCTTTTATTTCTGCTGTGCTTTATTGACGCGTTTGCTATCATGGCCGAAGGATTCAAAATCGATAGGATAACCCTTTTCGAATTTCGAAATCCGAAGAAGTTACCATAGAACCCTGTAAACCGCGCAATCAATTACTTCTTTGAAATGCTAAAAAAAAGATTACTTTCTAATTTTCTATAAATTAGAAAATAATAAGAGTTGCCTCGCGATTATTTCAGATTGATTGGAATCAACAAAAATCAAATAGATAAAGGAAACAAATAGATGAAGCAAAGAAATAGAATTGAGATACTATGTACATTCCATATATTTAATTGATATTAACATTTATGAAGATC